AAGGACGAAATTAGAAAAACAATAAACCCTATAGGTTGACGCCATAAATTCCAACCCCAAAAACCATATTTTGACTGCGCTTCAACTATATCAACTGTACTTAAACTGTTAGATAATCATAGTCGATGATAACATTACTGTTCGCAACGCTATTACAGAACCGTACATGAGATTTTCACCTCATACGGCTCCTCGAAGGTCGCACATAAATCTAAGGACCCGTTTGATATTATTTATCTTGATATGTTTATAGGCTAAAATAACAATCTTTCGTAAGGTCCCCAATTAGACAATGGAATTCTGTCTGCTATTTTCGTTTTTATTAGAAAGTGCTTCTGAATTGATCTTCTCTTTTAAAAAATTTCAATTTTTTGTTGAGGAATAACTTAACCTTTGAATAAAATGTTTCTTGTAGAAATATCAATAAATATTTCAACCTAGCGTTTTTTATTACGAAAAAATTATACATTTCGTTAGTTCACGAAACATTACAAGAATTCTATCTCTCTAAAAAAAAGTATTTATTTTTTTGTAGTGCAATTCTGTCGATTTTATTTTTTCGTTCCTATTCTCCTTTCTCAGAAAAAGGGACTTTACTTTAAAGAAAGCAAAGTAAAGGATTACTTCGTTCTTGATAGTTATTTAATTAATCGGTGGATAGGAGCATACTCTGGATCGGAATCGTGGGGAGTACTCCTTCATCATTTCTACCAACGTAAAGCCCCAATTAGAATCCCTTTTTATGCAGTATGCACAGAAAAATCCTGTTGAATAACTTACATAATCTCTATTACGAATCCTTTGTGTACCTTGGTGTTCCTAACTATCCACCTTTTTTGGTCAAAAATACCCCGTAAGGCTAATACATGTATGCTAATAATTCTAACTAGTAAAATCCCTAGACAGTTGCTCTTTTGAACCCGCTTCAAGTCATGATGACTAATCACTCAATCTTGGGGTAAACAGTCTATAATGCTTATGTTTACTTTCACTGAACTCTTGTACATAGGAAATGAGACTGAATCTTTTTACTGCAAAATAAGAAGCCGTTTTTTTCACTCATAGAACTATCTGGTTTTGTTCATCAACCCGAATGATGAATAAAAAATTAAAAAATATCTATATATTCAACTCATGAAATTTCCTTTCTATAAAGAAAATAAATAGAGGAAATTTGATGTCTCAACGAATCGCACGTAGAGATATTGATAACACACATAGAGTTAATGGTATTTCATAACTAATTGATTGAGCAGCAGCCCGTAAACCACCTAAAAAGGAATATTTATTATTTGATCCATAACCTGACATAAGAAGGCCCACGGGAGCAATACTTGAAATGGCAATCCATAAAAAAACACCAATATTTAAATCCGATAAAACAAGGTGATATCCAAAAGGAATTACTAAAAAACTTAGTAGAATTGATGTGACTGCTATGGATGGTCCAATACTGAATAGACGAATATCTCCTCTTGAGGGAAGAAGATTCTCTTTGAAAAGTAATTTTGTACCATCTGCTAAAGCTTGCAAAATTCCCAAAGGCCCGGCGTATTCAGGTCCAATACGCTGTTGTATCCCTGCGGATATTTCTCTTTCTAGCCAAACGATTACTAGTACACCTATTGTGATTCCTAATACAGGAGTAAAAATAGGGATAAGCATCCATATGATCCCATATACCTCTTTTAAGGATTCCAATCTAAAAAAAGAATTGATAGCTTGTATTTCTGTTGTATCTATTATCATTTTAACGATCAACTTCTCCCATAATGATATCTATGCTACCTAGTATCGTCATAATATCAGCCAATTTCATTCTTTTAACTAACTGAGGAAGGATTTGCAAATTGATAAAACCTGGTGGTCGGATTTTCCATCTCCAAGGAAAAACACCCTTATCTCCTATCAGAAAAATTCCTAATTCTCCTTTTGGAGCTTCTACTCTTACATAAAGTTCTTGTTTTGACAATTCAAAAGTAGGAGAAGGCTTTTTACTGATAAAGCGATAGTCAAAATCATTCCATTCGGGATCCTGTACTTTATCAAAGCGCCGGATTTCTAAATTCTCATAGGGACCCCCCGGAATTCCTTCTAAAGCCTGTTGAATAATTTTTATTGATTCTGTCATTTCACTAATTCGTACTAAATAACGAGCTAACGAATCCCCCTCTTTTTGCCATTGAACTCTCCAATCAAATTCATCGTAAGACTCATAATGATCAACCTTACGAAGATCCCATGGTATTCCAGAAGCTCGTAGCATTGGTCCTGATAAACCCCAATTTATTGCCTCCTCTCCGCCAATAATGCCTATTCCCTCAACTCGCTCTAAAAAAATGGGATTCCGTGTAATAAGTCTTTGATATTCAGTAACTCTTGTTAAAAAATAGTCACAAAAATCCAAACATTTATCTATCCAGCCATAAGGTAAATCAGCAGCAACCCCCCCGATACGAAAATAATTATGCATCATTCGCATACCGGTGGCAGCTTCGAATAGGTCATATATCAATTCTCTTTCTCGAAAAATATAGAAGAAGGGCGTCTGTGCACCAATATCTGCCATAAAAGGGCCAAGCCATAATAAATGCGAAGCTATACGACTTAACTCTAACATAATAACTCTGACATAGCTGGCCCTTTTAGGCACTTGAATATTGCCTAACTGCTCTGGACCATTTACAGTTATTGCTTCTGTGAACATAGTAGCTAAATAATCCCAACGTGTTACATAAGGTAAATATTGTATAATTGTTCGGTTTTCCGCAATTTTTTCCATCCCTCTATGTAAATAACCCAATATCGGTTCACAGTCAATAACATCTTCACCATCTAGAGTAACAATGAGTCGAAGAACACCGTGCATTGATGGGTGCTGAGGACCCATATTTACTATCATAAGGTCATTTCGTATAGCTGGTGCAGTCATAGGTTTTTTTTTCGATTCATTTTTCCATGAATTGCTGAAAGCGAAAAGAAGTTCATCAAAATTTAAGCGAAAATGCAAAACAACTCTTCAAATTAATGATTTTTTGTTTCTCGAATATCCAACCGGCCAATTAATTCTTTATAACGTACTTTATTTTTTTTTGACAAATAGGCCAGCAGCCGTTGACGTTTTCCTAGAACTTTACGCAGACCTCTCTGAGATAAATAGTCTTTTTTGTGCAATTCCAAATGTGAAGTAAGTCTCCGTATCCTATTTGTGAAACTCACTACTTGAAATTCAACGGATCCCTTGTTGTCTTTGTTTTCCTCTGTCAAAAAAATTACACTCAATTCTTTTTTTATCATAAAAAGTTCCTCTTATCCTTTTATTTAATTTACATATATATCTTATATTTTATCGATCAGTAATAATAATATCAGTCATTTTAATGTAGTAATTAGTATACACAAAAATTATAATTTTTTTCTGGACTCCTGATTTTAGTAATCAAATTTTTAATTTTCTTTGGTCAGGGATAAGAGGGGATGGTACTTTTTTACACTCACAACGTCGAAAAATTTAGACCTAAAATTAGGAAGATTCCGTTGATTCGTTTATAGATTTTATCCAAACAAATTGATACGTCATTGATTTAGTATTAACTAAAAAATTGATCTATATCTATTTTAAACTAATATGTAAGCTAGGGCATATGTGCATCTGTTTGCTTTTGTATATATATGGTACAGAATAGATATGAAAACCATCAACCTATTTTTTTTGATTGTGGATATATTCTTAATATACTAAAAAGGTTTCCATTATTGGTAGCAAACCAATATCGATTCATACAAGCCAAGTCTTCTAATCGATAATTGGGCCAAAGAAAAAACTTTAATTGAATTAATTCGTTTTTATCTATATCAAAATGTTTACTTTGATCCAAAAAAAGATTCCCACTTTTTATGTTTTTTGTGTTACAAAATACTCGATTTCTATCCACACCCTTTCTATTTTTTGAATTGAAAAAAAAGAGAATTCTCAATTCTCTACGACGTCTAGACGATAAAATATTTTCAGGAAGAATAAAATCATAAGATTTGTTGTCTATATTTTTAGTTATTTTTTGATATCTTGTAATAGATTCATCCAATTTATTCTTATTGAAATATCTTTTTTGTCGATTTCTTTGAGGAGTTTGGTACTTACTCTTATGAACCAACGAAATAATTATCGTTTGATGCATAATAAAGTATCCGTCGTTTTTTACAGACAAACGAATCGGTTCGATAAGAAATATCCCCTTTTTATTCAATTCTATAGGAGTAAATTTATTCCGAATTACCATTATATCCAGATTTATTTCTTTCCTTTGAATAGACGATATAGTAGTATCTCTTGGATTTCTCAGTCCAAGCAAATAACAATATATTTTGATATTATTGATCATTCTTTCAGTGAACTTCGGAATTAAACCATCGTCTATTATCCATTGAAAAAGCAAATAGTGTTTGCGTAAGAAAATTATTTCTGGTCTCATCTTATTCCGCATCTTGGATTGTTTTTTCGTTTTACCTTGGTTTTGTGCATAGGATCTAAGACCTTTTCGGCCTGAGGGTTCTTTTTTTTCTTGATTTTGATTCATTATTTCAAAATATATTTTTTCATTCGATGGTCTAAAAAAATGGAATTTTTTATTTTCATTTCTTTTTTTATTTTTATTAAAATTTAAAAGAAGTAATTTGCTTGGTATAATCCACGGTTTGGTTTTGTATACATTATAAAGTGGCACAAATTCTGGAAAGAAGGGAAGTTTCATATTCGTTGATATTGATATGGGGTTTAGTATTTCTTCATTCATTTCCATCCAATCAAAAAAAAGTTTCTTGTCATTGATCGTATTTCTTTCTGAATCTTCAGGAATCGTCAGATAAAAAAGAGTGTTTTTAGCTATTTTCTCCATTTTGGGGTAATTCTTCCTTCCAATCTTAGTATTTCTATTACTGTTATAATCCATTTTTGTCCAGGGCTCCATATCTATTTTTTGTCTTAGATAAAAAATTATAATTTTCCAATCAAAATATTTTCTATCTGGATTTGTTTGCATATACATAAGATTGCCCCTTTCTAGATAATTATTGGTAGGAATTTCCTCCAGGCTTTCAAAGAATTTTTGTTTATAATTGTTGTAATTAAAAGTAATCTTTTGGTTGTTATTTAATTCTGATTCTGATGGTGATCCATAAATAATATATGAGTCCTTACTCATTTTAGAATTAATAGATTTATATGATAAAAGATCGTATCTATAGTATTTTGAAAAATTATATTTTTGGTTTGGTAATGGATAGACTTTAAAATCTTTTTCTTTTTTGTCAGAGAGTACTAGTTCTTTTTCATATGAATTCCATTTTTTTAAATCTTTATTTTTGGTTATACCGCTTTCATTAATTTTAGTTCTCCATTTTTGTGGTATTAATCCAGACCATTTAATCTGAGATAAATTGTATTGATGATGACCTCTTAACCAGTTTTTCCATTGACTCGTTTCACAACTTGAAAATTTCTTATGTCTTAATTCGGAATGAAATATTCTTTGTGTTACAAAAGAATTCTTTATTGGAGTTTTACGAAAAAAAGATGTTCCATGAGAGTCAAGAATACATCTTAACTTATACAAGTGAATAACTCGGGTTTGTGATAATTTGTAAAATACATATGCTTGCGATAAGCAAGATAAGTCAAAAAAAAGATGTGAATTTCTATTACTAACTTTAATATTGTAAAGCGCCCTTTTTAGAGTTGAAATATATTGAATTTCTTTTTTGTTTTTTTTATTTTTTATTTCTTGGTTAGTTTTAGTATTGTAAATGGATTTATAAAAATAAAAAATTCTTGATGCGAGAACAAGTTGTGTAGGAATTCTGGCAATATTAATGATACATAGAAGGGTATCTATATACATTCTTTTAATTAAAATCTTTTGAAAATTTTGTAATTGGCAGATTAATCGAGTGCTTCTTCTTTTTATTTTAAAATTTTTCAAAAGATTTTTTGTCAGTTTTACTTTTACATTATAACTTGTTTTGTTAGGATTTATTTTTTTCTTGGCGTTACTGTTTTTTTCTTTCGTAAGACTCTTTGTTTTATTTCTGATTGTCCTTGTTCTATCAGTTATATTTTTGATTGTTTTTTCTCGAAGTGAATAATTTGTATTATCAGTAGATTTCATTTTACTAAACGAGTCGTGAATTGTCTGATTGCTGATTATATAATTTTGTTCTTGGTTAGTTTTACTGGATTCATGCATTTTTCTCAATCTAAAAAATAGAATTGGATTTACTTTTGAGAGTCCTTTTTTTATTCTTTTTAGAAAAAAAAATAAAACGTTTTTGATAACCCCCTGTTTTGTTTCTTTTGAGTCTTGGAGAAACAATTTGGTTCTTTCTTTTAAAACGTTTAGAACTTTAAAAATTTTTTTTTTTCTCATTTCTTTTTTTAGTTTTTTAAAAATAGGCTTAAAAAAGGAAGGTTGGGGGGGGACAGACCCAAAGGGTCGGTTTGTTTGTGCTCCCCAAGCCGTTAAAAAACTAAACTTTTGTTGTTCTTTTTTTAAATCTTTATAAGAAGAAAAATAAGGCCTTGATTTAGATCTGTGCCAGGGTTTCAAATAGAAAGGAAATACTATTTTTATCTGAATACCCTCTTTAAACCATTTTTTTGGAAGTTCTAGTTCTGATAATTGAACACCATTATAGGTACATATAATATGCTTTTCTCTATTCCATCCATCGAAATCTTCAGCCCACTCGGGGGGTTGGGATAATAAGATACGTCCGATATTTTTGACTATTATCAATGAAGGTAATAAAAAATATTTCCTAATAATTGATTGACTTATTAATATTAAACTTCTTGTTGCTTGCGGATATGGAATGAAATCCCAGGCCTCCGTGATTTTTTTCCACGCTTTTTCTTTGATTTTGTTCTCTTCCTCCTTTTGTATTTTTTGGTTTTCTTCTGTATAATCTTTCAATCCTATTCCTTTACTTTTAAAAGCTCTAAAAAAGAATTCAATCTGTTCGGGAATATTAAAAGAAAAAAGGGGGGATTTTTTTATTCTGTCCAAAAAAAGAGGGGAATGCACATTTGCTTGAAACAGTTTCGAAATCAAAGTTTTACGTCTTTGAGCACGCATAGAACCTTTGATGAATTCTCGACGAAAATCTGATTCTTCTGAATAGTCTCTAATAGACACCCAATTTTTGACACTTGTTTTGCGACTACGTTTGGTAGGTTTGTAAATTATTACACGATCTCTTTTTCTTGAACGTATATGATAATCCAACGGTAGGCCTTTGTGAGCTGTGCCCGACAGGAATTCCAACTCGGTAATAAGTTTGTATGACCATCGAGGAATTTTTTTACTGATTTCTTTTATTACAAATTTTTGTTTTGTTTTTTGACCATTAGGGCTGGTTAGAATTGTATTCAATACAAATTTTAAAAATTTGGCTCTTTTTTCTGAACCAATCCTTCCTTGTTCTTTTTCTGAAAATAAAGAGAGG